AATATATATAAAATGTAAAAAAAAAAAAAATGGATCAGGAATTTATTTTATAAATAAATTATCTATGAATAATTATCCGCTAAAATGTTTAATTTATATAAATATAATAATATAATATATTTATATATAAATAATTATATATTAATATATTTATATATATATATAATAAATAATTTATATTAATATAAATTATTTATAATAATTATAAAAATTAATTATGGTTCTTATCTTAACAATAGTGAAGTATTTATAAGCCTATGGGTCCTAAATGAAAAAAAAAAATAAATAACATAATATATAATAAATTTATAATAATATAGAATAGATTTATATAAATTATTAATTAATTATAAGCATAATTAATTATATATATATATTTATATATTAATAAATAATTTATATTAATATATAAATATAATAATATAATATATTTATATATAAATAATTATATATTAATATATTTATATATATATATAATAAATAATTTATATTAATATAAATTATTTATAATAATTATAAAAATTAATTAATTATTTTTTGTTAATTAAATTTAAAAATTTTAAAATTTAAATTAAGGGATTAAATTTTAAAAAATTAGTTTTTGGAGAGGATTGTACTAACTTAAATTATTTATTTAATTAATTATTTATTTTATTAATTATTTGTTTATAATTACTTTTATTGATATTTTAATTATAATAATTTTATTAATTATTTTTTGTTAATTAAATTTAAAAATTTTAAAATTTAAATTAAGGGATTAAATTTTAAAAAATTAGTTTTTGGAGAGGATTGTACTAACTTAAATTATTTATTTAATTAATTATTTATTTTATTAATTATTTGTTTATAATTACTTTTATTGATATTTTAATTATAATAATTTTATTAATTATTTATAATTTACTATTTATTAAATAAATTATTTTATTTTGGTTAGTATTTTTGTTATTATTTTATTTTACATGTAAATATTTGTGGGAATTTATTTGATTTTTAAAAAATTAAATATTTTTATTTATTCGCAGTAATTAATATTAATTAAAAAAGAAATTTTGTATTAGTAATAATATATAGTATTGGTAAAATTTGTGCCAGCTACCGCGGTTATACAAATAATACAAATAAAAATTTTTAGTATTAGTTAAATTATAAATTTAATAATATAAATATAAATTTATTAGGTGAAATTTTTAAATTTATTTATTTATTATTACTAAGGTTAATTTAAGCTATAAACTTTTTATAATAAACTAGGATTAGATACCCTATTATTGAAAATAAATATTTAAATACTAAAGTAGTAGTAGTTATATTCTTAAAATTTAAAAAATTTGGCGGTGTTTTAGTCTATTTAGAGGAATCTGTCCTGTAATTGATAATCCACATTGAACCTTACTTAAGTTTGTTTAATTTGTATATCGCCGTCATCAGAATATGTTATTAGATAATAATTTTCTTAATATTTAATTAAATAAAATGTCAGGTCAAGGTGCAGTTTATATTTAAGTAGAGATGGATTACAATAAATTTATTTAAACGGATAATTTTTTGAAATAAAAATTTGAAGGTGGATTTAATAGTAATATGAAATAGATTATTTATATGATTTTAGCTCTAAAACATGTACATATCGCCCATCGTTCTTATTTTTAAAATAAGATAAGTTGTAACATAGTAGATGTACTGGAAAGTGTATCTAGAAAGACAATTTAAAGCTTAATTAGTAAAGTATTTCATTTACATTGAAAAGAAATTTGTGCAAATCAATTTAAATTGATTAAATTTTATTTATTAATTTTTTATATTGTTTAATTTTATTTAATAAAAATAATTTTTTTAATTTTTGTTATAGTATTTTTTAAAGAAAAAATAATTTTAATAATAGTTTATTAGTATTGTAAAAGAAAATTGAAATAATTTGAAAAATTTTTATTTTAAAAGAAAATTTAATTTATTGTACCTTGTGTATCAGGGTTTATTAATTAATTAATTATTATATTAATTTTTCTCGAATTTTAAAGATTTAATTATATATGAAAGTTACTGTAGCATAATTATTTTAAATATATAATTAGAAATGAAATGTTAATCGTTTTAAAATATATCTAGTTTTTTAAGAAATAAATTTAATTTAGATTTATAAATTAAAAATTTTATTTTTTTTAATATTTTTATTTTATAAAATTAATATTTTAAGGGATTAGCTTTAAAATAAATTTTTAAATTTAAAATAAAATATTTAAATAAATGTAAGCTTAAAAATAGTTATCATTAATAAATTTGTTATAATTTATTTTAAATTTTTTATTATTTATTGTTAAATTAAATTATTTATTAAAATATAAATTTTAATTATATAAATTTATTAATTATGATAAAATTAGTATATTAAATTTATTTGAATTATTTTAATTGGAAGGTTTAAATAAGGAATTCGGCAAATTATAATATATTCACCTGTTTATCAAAAACATGTCTTTTTGAATTTAATTTAAAGTCTAACCTGCCCACTGATTATATTGAAGGGCCGCAGTATTTTGACTGTGCGAAGGTAGCATAATCAATAGTCTTTTAATTGGAGGCTTGTATGAATGGTTGAATGAGATATATACTGTCTTTTTTAAATTTTTATAGAATTTTATTTTTTAATTAAAAAGTTAAAATATAATTAAAGGACGAGAAGACCCTATAGATCTTTATTTTTTTTAGTTATAAGTTAAAAAGAATATTTAAATTTATAATTTAATAAAAAATTTTACTGGGGTGGTATTAAAATTTAAATAACTTTTATTATTTATTTACATTAATATATGAATAATTGATCCAATTTTATTGATTAAAAATTTAAGTTACCTTAGGGATAACAGCGTAATTTTTTTTTAGAGTTCATATCGACAAAAAAGATTGCGACCTCGATGTTGGATTAAGAGTTATTTTTAGGTGTAGAAGTTTAAAGTTTAGGTCTGTTCGACCTTTGAATTCTTACATGATCTGAGTTCAAACCGGCGTAAGCCAGGTTGGTTTCTATCCTTAATAAAATTATTATATTATAGTACGAAAGGACCTAATATAAAAAATATAGATTTTAAAGTTATGAATAATATTAATATTTAATAAACTATTTTGGCAGATTAGTGCAATAAATTTAGAATTTATTTATATAATTTAATTAATTATAAATAGTATTGTTTTTTATAGATTATTTGTTATCATTAATTGGAAGTTTATTATTAGTTATTTGTGTAATGGTTGGTGTAGCTTTTTTAACTTTATTAGAGCGTAAAGTTTTAGGTTACATTCAGATTCGGAAAGGTCCTAATAAAGTTGGGTTTATAGGGTTATTACAGCCTTTTAGAGATGCTGTAAAGTTATTTACTAAGGAACAAACTTATCCTTTATTATCTAATTATATTTTTTATTATTTTTCTCCTATTTTTTCTTTATTTTTATCTTTATTGATTTGAATATGTATACCTTATTTAATTAAATTATATTCTTTTAATTTAGGGGTTTTATTTTTTTTATGTATTACTAGTTTAGGGGTTTATACTGTTATAGTTGCAGGATGGTCTTCTAATTCAAATTATGCATTATTGGGAGGGTTGCGAGCTGTAGCTCAGACTATTTCGTATGAAGTAAGTTTAGCATTAATTTTATTAAGTTTTATTTTTTTAATTGGAAATTATAATTTTTTAAATTTTTATTTATATCAAGGGTATGTTTGATTTATTGTATTTTGTTTTCCTTTAGCTTTAGTGTGGTTTGCTTCTTGTTTAGCAGAAACTAATCGTACTCCTTTTGATTTTGCTGAAGGGGAGTCAGAATTAGTTTCTGGGTTTAATGTTGAATATAGAAGAGGAGGGTTTGCACTAATTTTTTTAGCAGAGTATTCTAGAATTTTATTTATAAGAATATTATTTAGTGTAATTTTTTTAGGTAGTGATATTTACAGAATTATATTTTTTTTTAAATTAGTAATAATTTCATTTTTATTTATTTGAGTACGAGGAACTTTGCCTCGGTTTCGTTATGATAAATTAATATATTTAGCTTGAAAAAGATTTTTACCTATATCATTAAATTATTTATTTTTTTTTATTGGGTTAAAAATTTTTATTTTAGCCTTTTTATTTTAATGAATATTTTTTAGTATTTAAATTAATAGAAGGTTATGGCTTCTTTCTTATGTTTTCAAGACATATGCTTATAAAAGCTTATTAATTATTAATTTAATAATTTATCTCAATATTTTGTTATTAAAGGGTTAATTAAAAAATAAGAAAAGTATAAAACTGTTAGAATTTGCCCTGTTAAAACATAAGGATCTTCTACTGGTCGAGCTCCAATTCATGTTAATAAAGATGCAATAATTACTATATTTCAAAATAAAATTTGATTTAATGGGTAGAATTGTAGTCCTCGGAATTTACTAATATGAGTAAAAGGAAGAATTATTAAAATTGCAATTGATAAAACTAATGCAATTACTCCCCCTAATTTATTAGGAATTGATCGTAAAATTGCATAAGCAAATAAGAAATACCATTCTGGTTGAATGTGAACTGGGGTTACTAAAGGATTTGCAGGAATGAAATTTTCTGGGTCTATTAATAAATAATTAAATTTCCAGATAAATCCAATTAAAATTCAAATAAAAATAACAAATCCTACAACATCCTTATAAATAAAATAAGGGTGGAATGGAATTTTATCTACATTTCTATTTAATCCTAAAGGATTATTTGATCCAGTTTGATGTAAGAATAATAGATGAATTATTGTTAAAGCTAAAACAATAAAAGGTAAAATAAAATGGAATGTAAAAAATCGTGTTAAAGTTGCATTATCAACTGCAAATCCTCCTCAAATTCATTGGACTAAATCTGTTCCTAAATAAGGGACTGCTGATAATAAATTAGTAATTACTGTTGCTCCTCAAAAAGATATTTGTCCTCATGGAAGTACATAACCTAAAAATCCAGTAGCTATTACTATAAATAAAATAATTACTCCAATTATTCATGTAGGGACAAATAAATAAGAGTTATAGTATACCCCTCGTCCTACATGAATAAATAAACAAGCAAAAAAAAAAGAAGCACCATTGGCATGGCAAATTCGAAGGAACCACCCATTATTTACATCACGATAAATGTGATTAACACTATTAAAGGCTGTTTCAATATCTGCTGTATAATGTATGGCTAAAAATAGACCAGTTAAAATTTGGATGATTAAACATAACCCTAGTAGTGATCCGAAATTTCATCAAGCGGAAATATTAGAAGGTGCGGGTAAATCAACTAATGCATTATTAGCAATTTTTAATAAAGGATGACTTTTTCGAAGAGATTTAGACATTAATTTATTGGGCGTAATGGCCCATAATTTTTTTTTGTAATTTTTACTGTTACTAATAAAGTTAAAAACAAATAATTAATTAATAGTAAAGTAATCAAATTTGTTGGAAAATTATATATTTTATTTAGTTCTATGGAATTTTCAGGCATTAAAGAGTTTATAAAAAATGTATTTATTTCATTATTATTAATGAAAGTTTCAATTAAAGATTTGTCTATAAAAAAAGAAAAGTTTATAAAAATTATTATTATAATAATAGTTATAAATAATAATTTAAAAGATATTGAAAATATTTCATTTGAAGAAAGGGAAGTTACATAAATAAATAATACTAGTATTCCTCCTATAAAAATTAAAAATAATACATAAGAAAATCAAAATGTTTTTACATATATTCCTGTAAGTAAAGAAGTTAGTAATGTTTGAATAAGAAGTATAAGTCCTATTGCTAATGGGTGTTTTATTTGCATGAAAATAAATCTAGTAATAAAAGATCTTAATATAATGAATATTATATCAAGAAATAATTTATTTTAAAATATTAACTTTGGGAGTTAATGAAAAGGAGGTTTCTTTTTTCTTGAAGTTTTAAAAAAAAATTTTTTATTTTTAGTTTACAAGACTAATGTTTTTTTTAAACTATTAAAACTAATGGTAAATTTATATATATATGTTACTTAATAATTATTATATTTTTATTTGGGTGTATTGTTTTTATTTCTAGACGAAAACATTTATTGTGTACTTTATTAAGATTAGAATTTATAGTTTTAATATTGTTTTTATTATTATTTTTGTATTTAAATTTTATAAATTATGAAAGATATTTTAGAATATTTTTTTTAACATTTTGTGTTTGTGAAGGAGTTTTAGGGCTATCTATTTTAGTTTCTATAATTCGTACTCATGGTAATGATTATTTTCAAAGTTTTTCTATTTTGCAATGTTAAAATTTGTTTTTTTAGTAGGGTTTATTTTTTTTCTTTTTTTTAAAAAGAATATTTATTGAATGGTTCAAAATTTAGTTTTTTTAGCAACTGGGTTATTTATAATAAAAATCAGTTCTAATTATTATTTTTGTGATATTTCTTATTATTTTGGGATAGATATAATTTCATATGGGCTTATTTTATTAAGTTTTTGAATTTGTGGATTAATATTAATAGCGAGAGAAAGCGTTGTTCGAATAAATAATTATGTTAATTTATTTTTATTTATAATTATTTTTTTATTGTTAATATTAATTTTTACCTTTAGTTCTATAAGAATATTTATGTTTTATTTATTTTTTGAAAGTAGTTTGATTCCGACATTATTTTTAATTTTGGGGTGGGGATACCAACCTGAGCGGTTACAAGCTGGGATTTATTTACTATTTTATACGCTATTAGCTTCTTTGCCTTTATTAATTGGGATTTTTTTTATTAAAAGTGATGTTTATACTATAAATTTTATTGTATTAAGATATAAAAATTTATATAATTTAGATTTTTTATATTTATGTATAATTTTTGCTTTTTTAGTTAAAATACCAATATTTTTAGTTCATTTATGATTACCAAAGGCTCATGTTGAAGCACCTGTATCCGGTTCTATAATTTTAGCGGGAGTTTTATTAAAGTTAGGGGGGTATGGTTTATTACGGGTTTTTTTTATGTTACAGATTTTAGGAATAAAATTTAATTTTATTTGAATTAGAATTAGTTTAATTGGTGGAGTTTTAGTTAGATTAATTTGTTTATGACAAATAGATTTAAAGGCTTTGATTGCTTATTCTTCGGTAGCTCACATGGGGATTGTATTAAGTGGTTTAATAACAATAACATATTGGGGGTTAAATGGGGCTTATACTTTAATAATTGCTCATGGGTTATGTTCTTCAGGACTATTTTGTTTAGCTAATATTTCTTATGAACGTATAGGGAGTCGGAGTTTATTAATTAATAAGGGGATATTAAATTTTATACCTAGTTTATCTTTATGATGGTTTTTGTTATGTTCTGGGAATATAGCTGCTCCCCCTACTTTAAATTTGTTAGGAGAAATTTCTTTATTAAATAGAATTGTTAGTTGATCTTGATTAACTATAATTAGTTTAGCTTTTTTATCTTTTTTTAGTGCAGCTTATACTTTATATTTATTTGCTTATAGACAACATGGAAAGGTTTATTCTGGGGTTTATTTTTTTTCTTCAGGGTCAGTTCGTGAATTTTTATTATTAATATTGCATTGATTACCTTTAAATTTGTTAATTATAAAAAGTAATTTTTGTATATTATGACTTTAATAAGTAGCGTATTTAAATAGTTTAAAAAAAATATTGATTTGTGGTGTCAATGATATGAGATTTCATTTTAGATCATGAATTATTTAATTAATTATTGTAAAAATAGATTTTATATTTTAATTTCTATTAGATTAGTTTTATTTATTTTAAGATTAAAATTTTTATTAAAAGATTTAGTTTACTTTATTGAATGAGAAATTGTTTCTTTACATTCTATATCTATTGTAATGACTTTTTTATTTGATTGGATAAGTTTAATGTTTATATCTTTCGTTCTATTGATTTCTTCTTTAGTAATTTTTTATAGAAACCAATATATAGAGAGAGATTTTAATGTTAATCGGTTTATTTTGTTAGTATTAATATTTGTTTTTTCAATAATAATATTAATTATTAGTCCTAATTTAATTAGTATTTTGTTGGGATGAGATGGGTTAGGATTAGTATCTTATTGTTTAGTTATTTATTTTCAAAATATTAAGTCTTATAATGCTGGGATATTAACTGCTTTATCTAATCGTATTGGGGATGTTGCTCTATTATTAGCTATTGCTTGGATATTAAATTATGGAAGTTGAAATTATATTTTTTATTTAGACATGATAAAAAATAATTTTGAAATAGAGGTTATTGGAGGGTTGGTTGTATTAGCCGCTATAACTAAAAGAGCTCAGATTCCTTTTTCTTCTTGATTGCCTGCGGCTATGGCTGCTCCTACTCCTGTTTCTGCATTAGTTCATTCTTCTACTTTAGTAACTGCAGGGGTTTACTTATTAATTCGATTTAATATTCTCTTAGAGAATACTTTTTTAGGGCAATTTTTATTGTTAGTTTCTGGTTTAACTATATTTATGGCAGGATTGGGGGCAAACTTTGAGTTTGATTTAAAGAAAATTATTGCATTATCGACGTTAAGTCAATTAGGGTTAATGATAAGAATTTTATCAATAGGGTTTTTTAAATTAGCATTTTTCCATCTTTTAACCCATGCCTTATTTAAGGCTTTATTATTTATATGTGCTGGGGTTATTATTCATAATACAAAAAATGCTCAAGATATCCGATTTATAGGAGGATTAAGAATAAGAATGCCTTTGACATGTAGATGTTTTAATATTGCTAATCTAGCTTTATGTGGGATACCTTTTTTAGCTGGATTTTATTCAAAGGATTTAATCTTAGAAACAGTTATATTGTCTTATGTTAATTTTTTTTCTTTTTTTCTTTTTTTTTTTTCTACTGGGTTAACAGTTTGTTATTCTTTTCGACTAGTGTATTATTCAATAACTGGAGATTTTAATAGAACTTCTTTAAATATATTAAATGATAATGGTTGAGTTATATCTTTTAGAATTTTTTTATTAATAATTATAGCAATTATTGGAGGTAGTATATTAAATTGATTAATATTTTTTAATCCTGAAATGATTTGTTTACCTTTTTATATAAAATTTTTAACTTTATTTGTGTGTATTTTGGGGGGAGTAATAGGTTATTTATTAAGAAGAGTAAAATTATTTTTTTTTAATAAGTCTTTAAGATTTTATAAATTTAGTTTTTTTTCAGGAAGAATATGATTTATACCAATAATTTCGACTATTGGAGTTATTAAATTTCCATTAATTTTAGGAATATATTCTTATAAAAATTTTGATCAGGGTTGAAGTGAATATTTTGGAGGACAAATATTATATAAACAGTTAAAAAATTATTCATTATATGTACAAGAATTTCAAAATAATAATTTAAAAATTTATTTATTAAGTTATATATTATGAGTAATTATTTTAGTAGTAATAATATTATTTTTTAAATAATAAAAAATTTAAATAGCTTATATTTAGAGTATAACATTGAAGATGTTAGGGAAATTAATAATAATTTTTAAATATAATTAATATTTTATTTATAAAAAATAAATTTTTATTTTTACAGTGAAAATGTAATGTTTTATTTAAACTATATAAATTTAATTAAATTATAAAGATGGAAATATGTAGATCAAGAAAAAGCTGCTAACTTTTATCTTTAATGGTTTAATTCCATTTATATTTCTTAATTGGAATAAAATTATTCATTAATATCATTAACAGTGATATACCTCTTTTTGGTTTCAATTAAATATAAGATAAATTGAATAAATTCAATACTTTTTAAATGCAAATTAAATGTTATAGTTAACTATTATCCTAAAATATGGGTGAATTTCACCTAAGATTAGGCCGAAACTAATTGCAATAAATCGCTTCATATTTATTAATTATTTCATTCTAAGGCTCCTTGGTTTCATTCATGGTATAATCCTAATAATAAAATAAGAATAAAAAATAAACTGGTAATAGATCAATTGATAATATTAGAGGATTTAATAATTAAAATTATAGGTAAAATTAAAGCGATTTCTACATCAAAAATTAAAAAAATAATTGCAATTAAAAAAAACCGTAATGAAAAAGGAAGGCGAGAGTAATTTATAGGGTCAAATCCACATTCGAATGGAGATGATTTTTCTCGGTCAATAATAGATTTTTTTGATAGAATTGTGGCTAGTATTATTACAATGACAGTAATAATGAGAATGATACATCTTATTAAAAATAATATAATAATTATTTATACTAAATTTATTTAGTCCTTATGATTGGAAGTCATATATACAATTATATACTTTATAAATTAACTACCTCATCAATAAATTGAAATATATAAAAATAATCATACTACATCAACAAAGTGTCAATATCAAGCTGCTGCTTCAAATCCAAAATGATGTCTTTTAGAAAAATGATAATTTATATGACGAATTAGACAAATTAATAAAAATGATGTACCAATTAAAACATGAAGTCCATGGAAACCTGTTGCTACAAAAAATGTAGAACCATATACATTATCTGCAATTGTAAAAGGAGCTTCAATATATTCATAAGCTTGAAGTATAGAAAAATAGATTCCTAATAAAACTGTAAAAAATAAACTTTGTGTAGTTTGTGTATGGTTATTTTCTATTAATCTATGATGAGCTCATGTTACTGTGACTCCTGAGGCTAATAAAATAGCTGTATTTAAAAGAGGAATTTGAAAAGGATTAAAAGCAATAATTCCAATAGGAGGTCATAGTATCCCTAATTCAATTGTTGGGGATAAACTACTATGAAAAAAAGCTCAAAAAAAAGAAATGAAAAAGAATACTTCTGAAATAATAAATAAAATTATTCCTCATCGTAGACCTAAAGTAACTGGGATAGTATGTAATCCTTGAAAGGTTCCTTCTCGAGAAATATCTCGTCATCATTGATATATAGTTAATATAGTAATAATATTTCCTAATAAAAATAAAGAGATATCATATTGATGGAATCATTGAACAAGTCCTGTAACTGTTGTTATAGCCCCGATAGCTCCTGTTAAAGGTCATGGACTATAGTCTACTAAATGAAAGGGGTGATTTGCATGTGTTGACATAAATTAATTTACTTCTCTTGAATAAAGAGTTCTTAAAACTGCAAATACATATGATTGAATAATTGCAACAGCGGATTCTAGAACTAATAAAGCAATTTGAGTAATTAAAATTAAGGATAAAATGATATATGAAGTTGATATAGGTCCAGTATTTCCTAAAAGGGTTATTAGTAAATGTCCTGCAATTATATTTGCGGTTAATCGTACAGCTAAAGTTCCAGGACGAATAACATTACTAATAGTTTCAATACATACTATAAAAGGTATTAGTACAGGAGGGGTCCCTTGAGGGACTAAATGGGCAAATATATGTTGTGTATGGCAAATTCATCCATAAAGTATGAATCTTAATCATAAAGGGAATGCTAAAGTTAAGGTTAAAGTTAAATGACTTGTACTAGTAAAAATATATGGGAATAATCCTAAAAAATTATTGAATATAATTAATGCAAATAAAGAAACAAATATTAGTGTTCTTCCATTATGTCCATTTGGTCCTAATAATGTTTTAAATTCTTTATGAAGGGTTAAAAGAATATTATTTCAGATAATTTGGAATCGATTAGGTATTAGTCAAAATATGGAAGGAATAATTAAAAGACCCAAAAAAGTTCTAAGTCAATTTAAGGATAAATTTAAAATAGTAGTTGAAGGGTCAAATACTGAGAATAAATTTGTTATCATTTTCAATTTATTTTATATTGTTTAATATTTATATTTTGGGAATTATTATTTGTATTATAAGAAAAACAGAAGTAATTTTTAATATTAAAAATTACTAATGTAATTGAAAAAACTAAAAATAAAGTTAATCATCTAATAGGGGCTATTTGAGGAATTAAAAAATATTAGATTTATACTAATTTTTTTAGTTTGACATACTAAGGTTTTTATGAAACTAATTTTTTAAAAAAGTTATCATTAGAAGTAATTGCTAATTTACTATAAGATGATTTAAGAGATCATTACTTGCTTTCAGTCATCTAATGAATTTATTTGGGAAGAAACTCATTTAATAAAATAATTTATAGGAATTCTTTCAATTACAATAGGTATAAAGCTATGATTAGCTCCACAAATTTCTGAACATTGTCCAAAAAATAATCCAGGTTGATTAATTAAAAAGTTAGTTTGATTTAAACGGCCTGGAGTTGCATCAATTTTTACACCTAAAGAAGGGATAGTTCAAGAATGGATAACATCAGTGGCTGTTACTAAAATTCGAATTTGATTATTTATGGGTAAGATAATGCGGTTATCTACGTCTAATAATCGGAATCCATTGATATCTAATTCATTTGTAGGAATTATGTAAGAGTCAAATTCTAAATTTAAAAAATTAGAATATTCATAGCTTCAGTATCATTGATGTCCAATAGCTTTTAAAGTAATTAAAGGGGAATTAATTTCATCTATTAGGTATAATAAACGTAAAGAGGGGAAAGCAATAAATATTAAAATTACTGCAGGAAGAATAGTTCAAATAATTTCAATTGTTTGTCCATGTAATAAATATCGGTTTGTGAATTTATTAAAAAATAGTATAAATATAATATAAGCAATTAATACTGTAATTATAATTAAAATTAAAAGAGTATGATCATGGAAGAAATTTAATTGTTCTATTAAGGGGGAAGAACTGTCTTGAAGGCCTAGGTTTGCTCATGTTGCCATTTTCTAATAAAAGATAATAATCTTTATATATGAAGCTTAAATTCATTGCACTAATCTGCCATATTAGAAATTAGAAGAAAGTAGTGGCAATTCTGAATAAGTATGTTCAGCAGGGGGTAAAGTATGATATCATTCAATTGATGAAGATAGTTGTATTGGGAATGAAGGTGTTCGTTGGGAAATTATACTTTCTCAAATAATAAATATAAAGAAAATAATAGCAAATAAAGAAATAGTTCTTCCTAAAGAAGAAATAATATTTCAAGTTAAATAACTATCAGGGAAATCAGAGTATCGTCGAGGTATTCCTGCTAACCCTAAAAAGTGTTGAGGGAAAAATGTTAAATTAACTCCAATAAATATTATTACAAATTGAGCCTTTAATCAGGAAGGGTTTATTACTAATCCTGTTAATAAAGGGAATCAATGAATAAATCCAGCTATAATAGCAAATACAGCTCCTATGGATAAAACATAATGGAAATGAGCAACGACGTAATAAGTATCATGTAAAACAATATCAATTGATGAATTAGCTAAAACTACTCCTGTTAATCCTCCAACTGTAAATAAAAAGACAAATCCTAATGATCAAAGTAAGGCTGGGCTGTAAGTTAATTGTGTTCCGTGAAGAGTTGCTAATCATCTAAAAATTTTAATTCCTGTAGGAACAGCAATAATTATAGTAGCAGAAGTAAAGTAAGCTCGAGTATCTACGTCTATTCCAACTGTAAATATATGATGGGCTCATACAATAAATCCTAGTAATCCAATTGTTAATATAGCATAAATTATACCTAGTGTTCCAAATGTTTCCTTTTTTCCTCTTTCTTGAGTAATAATATGGGAAATTATACCAAATCCTGGTAAAATTAAAATATAAACTTCTGGGTGTCCGAAGAATCAAAATAAGTGTTGATATAGAATGGGGTCTCCTCCTCCAATAGGGTCAAAGAAAGAAGTATTTAAATTTCGGTCTGTTAATAATATAGTAATTGCTCCGGCTAGAACAGGTAAAGATAAAAGAAGTAATACAGCTGTAATTACAACTGATCATACAAATAAGGGTAATCGATCTAAAGTAATTCCAGCAGATCGTATATTAATAACAGTTGTAATAAAATTTACTGCTCCTAAAATAGAGGAAATTCCAGCTAAATGAAGAGAAAAAATTGTTAAATCTACTGAGGCTCCTGCATGAGCAGTTCCTGAAGAAAGAGGGGGATAAACAGTTCATCCTGTCCCAGACCCATTTTCTACTATACTTCTTGAAAGTAGTAGAGTTAATGAGGGAGGTAGTATTCAAAAACTTATATTATTTATTCGGGGGAAGGCTATATCTGGGGCTCCTAATATTAGAGGAACTAATCAATTTCCGAATCCTCCAATTATAATAGGTATTACTATAAAAAAAATTATAATAAAAGCATGGGCTGTTACAATAACATTATAAACTTGATCATTTCCAATAAATATTCCAGGGTGTCTTAATTCAGTTCGAATTAAGATTCTTAAAGATGTCCCTACTATTCCGGATCAAACTCCGAAAATAAAATATAAAGTTCCAATATCTTTATGATTTGTTGAGAATAGCCATTGTCGCGATTAAATGGCTGAAGATTAGGCGATAAATTGTAAATTTATATATAAGAATGATTCTTTTTAATCAATTAATTATGCATTAAAACTTTATATTCAATAATGATATTAGACTGCAATTCTGAAGGAATAATTTTTTAATTATTAAAGTTTAAGAATTAAAGGATTAATACAAATATTTTCAGCTTTGAAGGCTATTAGTTTTTTTAACTTAAATTCTTTTATAAGATTATGTAAATTAAAGTAATTACAGTTAATCCTATAATAGAAATAAAATTTATTGTTAAAATTAAATTTATATTTGTATTATTATATGAATTAATTAATATTCAAGAATTTTTATTATAATTTAATATATAAATTCTATAAGATATTCGTAGATAATAATATAAAGTAATTAGTGTTAAACAAACTGCAATAAATAATAAAAAAAATTGGTTTAATTCAACTAAATTTTGAATCACTAATCATTTAGGTAAAAATCCTAAGAATGGAGGTAGGCCTCCTAAAGATAATAAATTTAAAAATAAAAAAAATTTATTTGAAGAATTTATTATAGAAAAATTAAAAATTTGATTAAAATGAAATAACTTAAAATTATTAAACATTAAAATAATTGATATAGATAAGAATGAGTATAATAAGAAATAAGTAAGTCATAATAATTCATTATTTATTATAGCTATTAATATTCAACCTAAATGATTAATTGAAGAAAACGCTATTAATTTTCGTAAAGAAGTTTGATTTAGTCCTCCCAGGGCTCCAATAATTATTGAAAGGATAATTGAAATATAAAAAAAACTATAATTTAAATTATAGGAGATTAATATTAAAGGAGCAATTTTTTGTCAGGTTATTAAAATTAATCTATTTATTCATCTTAGCCCCTCTATTACTCCTGGAAATCAAAAATGAAAAGGGGCTGCCCCACTTTTTAATAATAAAGTAGATAAAATTAATAAATTATTAAAGTTATTACTAATTGTTCAATTATTATTAAAAAATATTATTATTATAATAATAGCAAATAATAGAATTGATGAAGCAAAAGCTTGGGTTAAAAAGTATTTTAATCTACTTTCTGAGGTTATTAAATTTTTTTTACCTTCATTTATTAAGGGAATAAATGAAAGTAAATTAATTTCTAACCCTATTCATGCTCCTAATCAAGAATTAGAAGAAATAGAGATTAAGGATCCTGAGATTAATATAATAAAAAAGATATTATTAGAAATTTTTTTAATTAAAAAGAAAAGGAGTATAACCTTTATAAGTGGGGTATGAACCCAATAGCTTAATTAGCTTATCTTTTTATATTTTAGTGTATGATGCACAAAAGTTTTTGAAGCTTTTGGAAATAGTTTAATTCTATTAGATATAATAATGAATAAAGAGGTATCTTTATGATTTACCCTATCAAGGTAATCCTTTTTATCAGGCAATTCATT